GCTAGTGTAGCTTAACCTCAAAGCATAACACTGAAAATGTTAAGATGGACCCTAGAAAAGTCCCACAAGCACAAAGATTTGGTCCTGGTCTTACTATCATTTTTAACTAAACTTACACATGCAAGTATCCGCGCTCCGGTGAAAATGCCCTCAATCTTCCTAGTAGAAAGTAAGGAGCTGGCATCAGGATCGTGTTCACGGCCCAAGACGCCTTGCTTTGCCACACCCCCACGGGATTCCAGCAGTGATAAACATTAGGCAATCAGCGAAAGCTAGACCTAGTTATGGTTAATAGAGCCGGTAAAACTCGTGCCAGCCACCGCGGTTATACGAGAGGCTCAAAATGATAGTCATACGGCGTATGGCGTGGTTAGCAATTAAATTACAAACTGAGAACAAAATACCTTTAAGCTGTCATACGCTAATAAGTCTATGAAAATCAACAACGAAAGTTATCTCATTACACACGAATCCACGAAAACCAAGACACAAACTGGGATTAGATACCCCACTATGCTTGGTCTTAAACTAAGGCGGCACCTATACTAAGCCGCCCGCCAGGTTACTACGAGCGCAAGCTTAAAACCCAAAGGACTTGGCGGTGCTTCAGAACCACCTAGAGGAGCCTGTTCTATAATCGATAATCCTCGTTTAACCTCACCACATCTTGCATTTCAGCCTATATACCGCCGTCGCCAGCCTACCTTTTGAAAGACCATAAGTAGGCCCAATAAGTAAAACTTAATACGTCAGGTCAAGGTGTAGCTCATGATGTGGGAAGAAATGGGCTACATTTTCTAAATTAGAACACACGAAAGACACTATGAAACCTGTGTCCGAAGGAGGATTTAGCAGTAAATGGGGAATAGAGTGCCCCACTGAAGCTTGGCGCTGAAGCGCGTACACACCGCCCGTCACTCTCCTCCAAACATACTATATTCTTCAATAAAAAACTACTAACAAGAAGAGGAGGCAAGTCGTAACATGGTAAGCGTACCGGAAGGTGTGCTTGGAACAACCAAAATGTAGCTTAATAGAAAAGTATCTCCCTTACACTGAGATGAAGTCTGCGCAATACTGACCATTTTGAGCATTATAGCTAGCCTAATCACATATAAACCGAACATTATTAAAATAAATTATACTAATAATAAAAACAAAACATTTGTCAGCTTCAGTATAGGCGATAGAAAGAGAACAACAGAGCTATAGCAACAGTACCGCAAGGGAAGGCTGAAAGAGAAATGAAATAAATCGTTAAAGCGCAACATAGCAGAGATTAAATCTCGTACCTTTTGCATCATGATCTAGTAAGTTAGCCCAAGCAAAATGATTTATAGTTTGACCCCCCGAAACCAGACGAGCTACTTCGGAGCAGTTAAAAGAACTAACCCGTCTCTGTGGCAAAAGAGTGGGAAGACTCCCAAGTAGAGGTGACAAGCCTAACGAGCCTGGTGATAGCTGGTTACTTGAGAAATGGATAAAAGTTCAGCCTCAAGAACTCTAATAAATACGCAAATACCGTTTAAAAAATTTTAAGAGCACTTGAGAGTTATTCATAGGAGGTACAGCTCCTATGAACTGGGAAACAACCCAACAAGGAGGAAAAAGATCACAATATTTAAGGACATAATCCAAGTGGGCCTGAAAGCAGCCACCTTTTAAGAAAGCGTTAAAGCTTAAATAATGTTTTACCACCCAATTATACGGATAAAATTTCTGAATCCCCTACAAGTATCAAGTTACTCTATTTTGATAGAAGAAATTATGCTAGAACTAGTAATAAGAAAAATGATTTTCTCCTAGCACAAGTGTAAGTTAGAACGGACAAACCACTAACAATTAAACGAACCCATTAGAGGGCCAAATAGCGCTTATATTAAAAACAAGAAAACCCTATTATTTTCATCGTAAATCTTACACAAGAGTGCCTAAAGGAAAGACTAAAAGAGAAAAAAGGAACTCGGCAAACCCGAGCCCCGCCTGTTTACCAAAAACATCGCCTTCAGCTCTCCACGTATTGAAGGTCCTGCCTGCCCAGTGACATGAGTTTAACGGCCGCGGTATCCTGACCGTGCAAAGGTAGCGTAATCACTTGTCCTTTAAATGAGGACTGGTATGAATGGCCCCACGAGGGCTCAACTGTCTCTTTTCTCCAGTCAATTAAACTGATCTTCCCGTGCAGAAGCGAGTATAAAAACATAAGACGAGAAGACCCTGTGGAGCTTTAGACTAAATCCAAATGACTTCCCACTATACCATGCCCTATAGATAAACATAGCATTATGGCCATAAAGTCTTTGGTTGGGGCGACCACTGAGAACAAACAATCCTCAGCGATGATTGAAGCACAGCTTTATAAACTAAGAATGACAATTCAAAGCATCAGAACATCTGACATTAAGATCCAGACTAATCTGATTAACGAACCAAGTTACCCCAGGGATAACAGCGCAATCTTTTCCAAGAGCCCTAATCGACGAAAAGGTTTACGACCTCGATGTTGGATCAGGACATCCTAATGGTGCAGCCGCTATTAAGGGTTCGTTTGTTCAACGATTAAAGTCCTACGTGATCTGAGTTCAGACCGGAGTAATCCAGGTCAGTTTCTATCTATGTAGTTATTTATCCTAGTACGAAAGGATTGGATAAATAGGGCCCATATTAAAGACACGCCCTCCTCTAACCTACTGAAACCAAATCAAGTAGATAATAAAGAACATACCTACACCCTAGAACAGGGTCAGTTAGAGTGGCAGAGCCTGGTAATTGCATGAGGCCTAAGCCCTCACTCCCAGGGGTTCAATTCCCCTCCCTAACCATGACCTTAATCACATTAATCATCAATCCTCTTATATATATTATTCCCATTCTCCTAGCAATGGCCTTCCTCACTCTAGTAGAACGAAAAATATTAGGCTACATACAACTCCGAAAAGGGCCCAACATCGTCGGGCCCTTTGGTCTCCTTCAACCGATCGCAGACGGGGTAAAACTATTTATCAAAGAACCAGTAAAACCATCAACCTCCTCCCCAACACTCTTCCTGCTCACTCCAACACTAGCCCTAACTCTTGCCCTAATCCTATGAATTCCCCTCCCCATGCCGCTAGCCCTTACAGACTTAAACCTAACCATTCTTTTTATTTTAGCCGTATCAAGCCTCTCAGTCTACTCAATCTTGGGCTCAGGCTGAGCCTCAAACTCCAAATATGCCTTAATCGGGGCTTTACGGGCAGTAGCCCAAACAATTTCATATGAAGTCACTTTAGGCCTTATCATCATCTCCTTAATTATATTTACAGGAGCATTTACACTAACTATATTTAATATTACACAAGAAGCTGTATGACTCATCATACCGGCCTGACCATTAGCCGCAATATGATTTATCTCAACCCTAGCAGAAACAAACCGAGCACCATTTGACCTCACAGAGGGAGAGTCCGAACTTGTATCTGGTTTCAACGTCGAATATGCAGGCGGACCCTTTGCCCTTTTTTTCCTCGCAGAATACACAAACATTTTATTAATAAACGCCCTTTCTGCAATTCTATTCCTTGGCCCATCATTAAGCGCATTAACCATCAATCTCAATTGAGCCATCAAAACAATAGTCCTAGCATCCCTATTTCTCTGGGTCCGCGCCTCCTACCCCCGATTCCGATATGACCAACTCATACACCTAGTATGAAAAAACTTTTTGCCACTGACCCTTGCTTTAATTATCTGACATATTTCCCTACCAATTTCTTTAGCAGGGTCCCCGCCCCAATTGTAGGCCCTATGCCCGAAAGTTAGGGACTACTTTGATAGAGTAGAAAATAGGGGTTCAAACCCCCTTAGTGCCTAGAAAAGAAGGACTCGAACCTCCACTAAAAAGATCAAAACTTTCAGTGCTCCCATTACACCACTTCCTAGTAAGGTCAGCTAATTTAAGCTTTTGGGCCCATACCCCAAATATGTTGGTTAAAATCCTTCCCTTACTAATGAGCCCTTACATCCTACCTATTATACTTATCAGCCTGGGACTAGGAACAACCTTAACTTTTGCCAGCTCTAACTGACTTCTCGCATGAATGGGACTAGAAATTAATACCCTAGCCATTATCCCACTTATAGCCCGCCATCACCACCCACGAGCAGTAGAAGCCGCAACAAAATACTTTATTACCCAAACTGCAGCCGCAGCTATTTTACTATTTACTAGCCTAATTAATGCCTGACAGTCCGGACAATGATCAATCCAAGACATATCAATACCAATGTCTGCACTATTAACCCTCGCAATCGCCATCAAATTAGGCGTAGCCCCAATACATTTCTGACTACCTGAAGTAATGCAAGGAATTACCTTAAATACAGGACTAATCCTGGCCACCTGACAAAAACTCGCACCACTAGCACTCCTTTATCAAATCTCCAACAATCTCATACCGGAACTCATAATTACCCTAGGACTAATATCCACAATTGTGGGGGGATGAGGAGGGCTTAACCAAACACAAATCCGAAAAATTATAGCCTACTCATCCATCGCACATCTAGGCTGAATTATCTCCATTATACATTTCATACCAGCCCTCGCTATCATTAACCTAACGATCTATATTATTATAACAACAACAATATTTATGATCTTCAACACCTTAAACTCCACCACAATTAATTCCCTGGCCACAAACTGATCCAAATTTCCAACTCTCTCCGCCATCACAATACTCGTGCTCCTTTCATTAGGTGGCCTCCCACCACTCTCTGGATTCCTGCCAAAATGGCTTATCCTTCAAGAACTAACTAACCAAGGCCTCGGGCTGACCGCCACAATAATTGCCCTATCAGCCCTACTCAGCCTATACTTTTACCTCCGACTCTCCTACCTTCTCACCACAACAATTACACCCAACACGTATCCACAAATACTTAACTGAAATATCAAAACCAAAACTACCTTTATTCTCCCAACAATAATAATTCTTACCATTACTATACTCCCTATTTCACCTTCCATCATCTCCTTATTCTAGGAGTTTAGATTAACTAAACCAAAAGCCTTCAAAGCTTTAGACAGAGGTTAAAATCCTCTAACTCCTGTTAACTAGGATTTGCAGGACTTTATCCCACATCTTATGAATGCAACTCAAACACTTTAATTAAGCTAAAACCCTACTAGATGGGTAGGCCTCGATCCTACATACGTTTAGTTAACAGCTAAAAGCTTTAACCGGCAAGCTTCCACCTAGGCTTTCCTCCCGCCGGAAGTTCTAAAAGGCGGGAGGAAGCCCCGGCAGGCGTTAACCTACGTCTCAGGGTTTGCAATCCTGCATGTATCTACACCACGAGGCTTGATAAGAGAAGGGATTAAACCTTCCTTTACAGGGCTACAACCTGCCGCTTGAACACTCAGCCACCTTACCTGTGACCATCACCCGCTGACTCTTCTCAACCAACCATAAAGATATTGGCACCCTTTATTTAATCTTTGGTGCCTGAGCCGGAATAGTAGGAACCGCGTTAAGCCTTTTAATTCGCGCAGAACTCGGCCAACCGGGAGCCCTAATGGGAGATGATCAGATTTATAATGTTATCGTCACCGCCCATGCATTCGTAATAATCTTCTTTATAGTTATACCCATCATAATCGGCGGATTTGGCAACTGACTCGTGCCACTAATAATTGGGGCACCAGACATAGCCTTCCCACGAATAAATAATATAAGCTTTTGACTATTACCCCCATCACTTCTTCTACTACTAACCTCTTCTGCAGTAGAAGCCGGTGTAGGGACCGGATGGACCGTATATCCCCCCCTAGCTGGAAATCTGGCACATGCGGGAGCATCAGTTGACTTAGCAATTTTCTCACTCCATCTAGCCGGTGTTTCCTCAATTCTCGGGGCAATTAATTTTATCACTACAATTATTAACATGAAACCGCCATCCACTTCACAATATCAAACCCCATTATTTGTATGATCAGTACTGGTTACCGCAGTACTTCTACTCCTGTCTCTTCCAGTCCTAGCTGCAGGAATTACAATATTATTAACAGACCGAAATTTAAATACGACCTTCTTTGATCCCGCAGGCGGCGGAGACCCCATTCTTTACCAACATTTATTTTGATTTTTCGGCCACCCAGAAGTATACATTTTAATCCTTCCGGGATTTGGTATAATCTCCCATATCGTAGCCTACTACTCAGGCAAAAATGAACCTTTCGGCTATATAGGAATAGTATGAGCAATAATAGCGATTGGGCTCCTAGGATTTATTGTTTGAGCTCACCACATATTTACAGTCGGCATAGACGTTGATACACGAGCTTACTTTACCTCCGCTACGATAATTATTGCCATCCCCACCGGAGTTAAAGTATTTAGCTGACTTGCCACATTACACGGAGGTGCCATTAAATGAGAAACCCCAATGCTATGGGCTCTCGGCTTCATTTTTCTATTTACAGTGGGGGGACTGACCGGGATTATCTTAGCAAATTCATCATTAGATATTATATTACACGACACATATTACGTAGTTGCACACTTCCACTATGTTTTATCTATAGGAGCTGTCTTCGCCATCATAGGCGGCTTCGTTCACTGGTTCCCCCTATTCTCCGGATATACACTTCATTCAACCTGAACTAAAATTCACTTTGGAGTAATATTTATTGGAGTTAACTTAACATTCTTCCCACAACACTTCCTAGGGCTGGCCGGAATACCTCGACGCTACTCAGACTACCCTGATGCATATACATTATGAAATTCTCTATCCTCTATTGGGTCTATGATCTCACTCACAGCAGTAGTTATATTCTTGTTTATCCTTTGAGAAGCCTTCGCAGCCAAACGAGAAGTACAAACAGTGGAATTAACCCACACTAATGTTGAATGATTACACGGCTGTCCTCCACCATATCACACGTACGAAGAACCAGCATTCGTCCAATCCCCACAAATTCGAGAAAGGAAGGAATTGAACCCCCTTAAATCGGTTTCAAGCCGACTACATAACCACTCTGCCACTTTCTTATGAGATATTAGTTAAACTATAACACTGCCTTGTCAAGACAAAATCATGAGTTAAATTCTCATATATCTTAACTATGGCCCACCCAGCACAACTAGGACTACAAGACGCATCCTCTCCTATTATAGAAGAACTAATACACTTCCATGACCACGCATTAATAATTGTATTTCTAATTAGTACACTTGTACTTTATATTATTACAACTACAGTTTCGACAAAACTAACTAATAAACATTTACTTGACGCCCAAGAAATTGAAATGATCTGAACAGTCATACCAGCTCTAGTATTAATTACTATTGCCCTGCCATCACTCCGAATCCTTTATCTTATAGATGAAATTAATGATCCCCACTTAACCATCAAAGCCACAGGACATCAATGATACTGAAGCTATGAATATACGGATTACGAAACCTTAAACTTTGACTCATATATAATCCCCACACAAGATTTATTGCCCGGACAATTTCGCCTTCTCGATACAGACAGTCGAATAGTCGTCCCCACAGGTTCTCCTGTGCGCATACTCATCACGGCCGAAGATGTCCTTCACTCATGAGCAGTACCATCACTGGGGTTAAAAATAGACGCCGTGCCAGGACGACTTAATCAAGCCACATTTATTGCCACTCGACCAGGAATCTTCTTCGGTCAGTGCTCAGAAATTTGTGGGGCAAACCATAGTTTCATGCCAATTGTGATCGAATCAACACCTGTCAAATATTTTGAATCCTGATCTTCATCAATACTAGCAGAATCATCATTAAGAAGCTAATAGGGCATAGCATTAGCCTTTTAAGCTAAAAACAGGTGACTCCCAACCACCCTTAATGAATGCCACAACTTAACCCGGACCCCTGACTTATTATTTTAATTTTTACCTGAGCCGTATTTCTGATCATTCTACCCAACAAGATCATCTCACATAGTATCCCGAATGAGCCATCCGCCAAAGACCCGTCAAACCTCCTCACAGAAATTTGATCCTGACCATGACACTAAGCTTTTTTGATCAATTCGCTAGCCAATCCTTCCTAGGCATCCCCTTAATCGCTATTGCCCTCCTAATCCCATGAATACTATTTCCATCCCCATATAAACGATGAATAAATAACCGACTAATTACTATCCAATCCTGATTCATTACTCGTGCTACTAGCCAGCTCATACTACCACTAAATATTAATGCACATAAATGAGCTATAATCTTAACAGCCCTCCTCCTATTCTTAATGACTCTCAACCTCTTAGGCTTACTCCCATACACATTTACACCAACCACTCAACTATCTATAAATATAGCCTTAGCAGTACCTTTATGATTAGCTACTGTACTAATTGGAATACGAAACCAACCAACACACTCATTAGCCCATCTCCTTCCAGAAGGTACACCCACCCTATTAATCCCGATCCTAATTATTATTGAAACAATTAGCCTATTTATTCGACCCCTCGCCCTGGGGGTACGACTAACAGCAAATTTAACTGCAGGCCACCTATTAATTCAACTAATCTCTACAGCAACCTTCGTTATGCTATCTATTATGCCAACAATTGCTATATTAACGCTCACTGTACTAGCCTTATTAACTATTCTAGAAATTGCAGTCGCAATAATTCAAGCATATGTATTTGTCCTCTTATTAAGCCTGTACCTACAAGAAAATGTCTAATGGCCCATCAAGCACACGCATATCACATGGTTGACCCAAGCCCATGACCCCTAACAGGGGCAGTTGCCGCCCTATTACTGACTTCCGGCCTAGCAGTTTGATTTCACTTCAAATCAATAATTCTATTAGCAATAGGCCTCCTATTAATAATCTTAACTATAATTCAATGATGACGAGATATTATTCGCGAAGGCACATTTCAAGGACATCACACCCCACCAGTACAAAAAGGCCTGCGTTACGGAATAATCTTATTCATTACATCCGAAGTATTTTTCTTTCTAGGATTTTTCTGAGCTTTTTACCATTCAAGTTTAGCTCCTACACCAGAATTAGGTGGTGTCTGACCTCCAACCGGTATTACACCTTTAGACCCATTTGAAGTTCCTCTTCTAAACACAGCAGTCTTACTGGCCTCAGGCGTCACTGTCACATGGGCCCACCATGGCCTAATAGAAGGAAAACGAGCTGAAGCCACACAAGCACTTACCCTAACTATCCTACTCGGCTTATACTTTACCGCCCTCCAAGCAATAGAATATTATGAAGCACCATTTACCATTGCAGACGGCGTTTATGGAACAACTTTCTTCGTTGCCACAGGCTTCCACGGACTTCATGTTATTATTGGATCTACCTTTCTAATGGTATGCCTACTACGACAGATTCTCTACCACTTTACCTCTTCCCACCATTTTGGCTTTGAAGCCGCCGCATGATACTGACACTTCGTAGATGTAGTTTGACTTTTCCTATATGTATCAATCTATTGATGAGGATCTTAATCTTTCTAGTATTAAAAAGTACAAATGACTTCCAATCATTTAGCCTTGGTTAAACCCCAAGGAAAGATAATGAATCTAATTTTAACAATAATTTTAATTTCCTCATTAATCTCAATCATCCTAGCCACCATCGCATTCTGACTTCCACAAATAAACCCTGACATAGAAAAATTATCCCCTTACGAATGCGGCTTCGACCCACTCGGATCTGCCCGCCTCCCATTCTCCATACGATTCTTCTTAGTCGCTATCCTATTTCTCCTATTTGACTTAGAAATTGCTCTTCTACTCCCTCTACCATGAAGCATCCACTTAAACCCAACACTTATATTAACATGAGCTTTTACTATTATTATCCTTTTAACAATCGGCCTGATTTATGAATGGACCCAAGGCGGACTGGAATGAGCAGAATAAGTCCCTAGTCCAACGTAAGATTATTGATTTCGGCTCAATAGATTGCGGCTCAAACCCGCAGAGACTTAATGACCCATATTTTATTCACCATCTCAACTGCCTTCGTACTAGGACTCTCAGGTCTAACCTTCAACCGCACGCACCTACTCTCCGCCCTCTTATGTTTAGAAGGAATAATATTATCTTTATTTATTGCCCTGGCATTATGATGTTCCCAAAATGAAACAATAATATTCTCCTCCACCCCCCTCCTACTACTAGCCCTTTCGGCGTGCGAAGCCGGCCTCGGCCTAAGCTTACTTGTTGCCACCTCCCGTGCTCATGGGACTGATTACCTTCAGAACCTCAACCTTCTACAATGCTAAAATTATTAATTCCGACCATTATACTATTCCCGACAATCTGAATACTGAGCCCAAAATGATTATGGCCCGCTACCACTGCACACAGCCTAATTATTGCTACATTTTCCCTCACACTATTTAAGTACTACTCCACAACTCAATGATCAAACCTTAACCATATTATAGCCACCGACATAATCTCCACCCCTTTAATTATTTTAACCTGCTGACTACTTCCACTTATAATCCTCGCTAGCCAAAACCATATTTCTTCAGAACCTATTAACCGACAACGAAGTTACATTACACTACTAGTATCCTTGCAAGCTTTACTTATTATAGCTTTCAGCGCCACAGAGATCATTCTATTTTATATTATATTTGAAGCCACTTTAATCCCAACCCTTATTATTATTACACGCTGGGGCAATCAAGCAGAGCGCCTTACCGCCGGAACCTATTTTTTATTCTATACCCTAGCCGGCTCACTCCCCTTGCTTATTGCCCTCCTTTATCTCTACAATACAGCCGGCTCCCTGTCAATAATCTCAATGAGCTTAACTACTGTTACCCCCGATACCTGAGCTAACACTTTTTTATGAACAGCCTGCGTAATTGCCTTTTTAGTGAAAATGCCATTATATGGAGTACACCTTTGACTTCCTAAAGCCCATGTAGAAGCCCCTATCGCCGGATCCATAATCCTTGCTGCAGTCCTACTAAAGTTAGGCGGGTACGGGATAATTCGGATAACTATCATACTAGAGCCCGCAACCAAATCACTAGCCTACCCATTTATTATCCTCGCACTTTGAGGAATTATTATGACAGGGTCAATTTGCATACGACAGTCCGATATAAAATCCCTAATCGCCTACTCTTCAGTCAGTCACATAGGACTAGTTGCCTCAGGCATTCTTATCCAAACCACATGAGGATTTACGGGGGCAATTATTTTAATAATCGCCCACGGATTAACATCTTCAGCTTTATTCTGCCTAGCTAATACCACCTACGAACGGACGCACTCTCGAACCCTCCTCCTAGCCCGAGGAATACAAGTTGTAATACCCCTTATAGCAACCTGATGATTTATCATGAGCCTAGCAAACATAGCCCTGCCTCCCCTACCGAATCTAATAGGAGAACTAACAATCTTAGTATCAATGTTCAACTGATCCAACTGAACTATTTTATTAACTGGCACCGGAACCCTAATTACAGCTAGCTACTCATTATACCTCTATATATCATCTCAACGAGGGCCAGCTCCCAATAATTTAACCCTTATAGAACATTCCCACACCCGAGAACACCTCTTACTTACCCTGCACATTATTCCAATCTTCCTCCTAATAATTAAACCAGAACTTATCTGAGGATGATGTTGATGTTAATATAGTCTAAACAAGACATTAGATTGTGATTCTAATAATAGAAGTTAAACCCTTCTTATTGACCGAGAGATGCCCGCGCACTAAGAACTGCTAATTCTTATCACCCTGGTTAAATTCCAGAGATCACTCAACGCTTTCAAAGGATAATAGTCATCCATTGGTCTTAGGAGCCAAAAACTCTTGGTGCAAATCCAAGTGAAAGCTATGTCTATCCCCCAGCTATCACAAATATTTGCAACATGCCTCTCCCTAACAATCATTATCCTCATCCTACCAATCATAATATCTCTTATTACAAAGCCATCACACAATTGACCCTACCAAGTTAAAAATGCCGTAAAATTGTCTTTCTTTGTAAGCCTAATCCCATCAATTACCTGCTTAAACCTAAACCTTCAATCCTTTACTATCTATTACCAATGATTCCACATTTTATCCACAAAAATTAGCATTAGCCTTCAATTTGACCAATATTCCATGATTTTTATAACAATTGCACTTTACGTAACCTGATCTATCTTAGAATTTGCCATTTATTATATACACACGGACATTTTAATTAACCGATTCTTTAAATATCTTTTAACATTTTTAATTGCCATAATAATTCTAGTAACTGCCAACAACATGTTCCAACTTTTCATCGGCTGAGAGGGAGTCGGAATTATATCATTTCTACTAATTGGGTGATGATATGGCCGTGCCGATGCTAATATAGCAGCACTACAAGCAGTAATTTATAATCGTGTGGGAGATATTGGCCTTATAATAACAATATCCTGACTTTTAATCAACACTAATTCATGGGATATTCAACAATTATTTATTCTTACAAAAAATATAGACATAACACTCCCCGCAGCCGGACTTCTCCTAGCAGCAACAGGCAAATCAGCCCAATTCGGCCTTCATCCATGACTTCCAGCAGCAATAGAGGGTCCTACTCCAGTATCCGCCCTACTCCACTCCAGCACAATAGTCGTCGCAGGAATTTTCCTTTTAATTCGCCTCCACCCACTCATTGAAAATAATAATAATATCCTTACTGCCGCACTTTGTTTAGGTGCAATCACCACCCTCTTCACTGCCACCTGCGCCCTTACACAAAATGACATTAAAAAAATTGTTGCATTCTCTACATCCAGCCAACTAGGCCTGATAATAGTAGCAATCGGGCTTAACCAACCACAATTAGCATTCCTTCATATTTGTACCCACGCATTCTTCAAGGCCATGCTCTTCCTATGCTCCGGATCAATTATTCATTCCCTAAACGACGAACAAGATATCCGCAAAATAGGCGGCATCCACAAAACACTCCCACTAACCTCTTCATGCTTAACCATCGGCAGCCTTGCGCTAATAGGAACCCCCTTTCTCGCCGGCTTCTTCTCAAAAGATGCAATTATTGAAGCACTTAACACCTCACATCTAAACGCCTGAGCCCTAATACTAACACTAATCGCCACCTCATTTACCGCCGTATATAGCCTACGTATCATCTACTTTGTTCTCATAAATAACCCCCGTACCCTACCCCTCTCCCCAATCAACGAAAATAATCCTTTAATCGCTAATTCCATTAAACGCCTTGCATGAGGAAGCATTATCGCCGGACTAATCCTATATCAATATATCCTCCCCAACAAAACCCAAATACTTACTATATCACCTATATTAAAACTCACTGCCCTAGTAGTGACACTACTAGGGCTAATTACAGCATTAGAATTAGCCTCCATAACAAATAAACAAATTAAAATTAACCCCACAAAATCTGCACATAATTTTTCCAATATACTAGGCTTTTATCCACATATCTTGCACCGCCTGATATCAAAACTGCCACTAACATTAGGACAAACCTCCGCCACACAAATATCAGATCAACTATGAATAGAGAAACTGGGACCTAAAGGCATCGCCCACATACAACTTCTCCTCACCCAAAAAATTACACACGTCCACAAAGGCTTCATCAAAACATACTTATCAATTACGATATTATCACTCTTTATCACTATAATTCTTACTATATTAACCTAACCGCACGCAGACAACCACGAGAATAACCCCGAGTTAATTCTAGTACAATCAACAAAGCCATTAACAATACCCATCCTACAACCAACAATATGTAGCCCCCGGCATTATATACCTCCGCCACCCCCACATATCGTCGCATAGCCCCAAAATAGCCCTCGACACTATCAAACAATCCCAAATCCCCAACAAATATCACTCATGCCACAATAACTAAAAATATATACCCCAGTACATAAGAAAAAACCTCCCAAGAGCCCCATGCATGAGGATAGGGTTCTGCCGCCAACGCGGCAGAATATGCAAACACCACTAATATTCCCCCCAAATAAATTAAAAATAATACTATAGATAAAAAAGTCATACCACATTGCATCAACATTCCGCATCCGACCCCCGCCCCGACCATTAACCCAAAGGCCGCAAAATAAGGAGAAGGATTAGATGCTACTGCAATTAAACTAATTAAAAAAATTACAGAAAAAACTACCATAAGAACCATAATTCTTGCCAGGATTTCAACCAGGACCAATGACTTGAAAAATCACCGTTGTAACTCAACTACAAAAACCAAATGGCAATCATTCGCAAAACCCACCCTCTAGCAAAAATCATTAATAGTGCATTCATTGACCTGCCTGCCCCATCAAACATTTCATCATGATGAAATATGGGCTCACTTCTTGGATTATGTCTTATTGTACAAATCATCACAGGCCTATTCTTAGCAATACACTATGTTTCTGATATTAATTCCGCCTTCTCCTCAGTCGCACACATCTGCCGCGATGTTAATTATGGGTGACTAATCCGGAACTTTCACGCAAACGGCGCATCCCTATTCTTCATTTGTATTTACTTACACATCGCCCGCGGGCTATATTACGGGTCCTATCTCTATATAGAAACCTGAAACATCGGAGTTATTCTACTCCTCCTCACCATAATAACCGCATTTGTAGGCTATGTACTTCCATGAGGACAAATATCTTTCTGAGGCGCCACCGTCATCACCAACCTCTTGTCAGCAATCCCTTATATCGGAGACGCTCTAGTACAATGAATCTGAGGAGGATTCTCAGTTGATAAACCGACACTCACCCGATTCTTTGCCTTCCATTTTATTCTGCCCTTTGCAATTGCAGCCGCATCATTAGTACATATCGTATTCCTTCACGAAACCGGCTCAAATAACCCCGTAGGAATTAACTCTGATGCAGACAAAATTCCATTCCACCCCTATTATACCTTCAAAGACCTATTAGGCTTCATTATCTTACTACTAATCATTATTATATTAGCATTACTTTCACCTAACCTGCTAAATGACCCAGAAAATTTCACTCCGGCTAACCCATTAGTCACCCCTCCCCATATTAAACCCGAATGATACTTTCTATTTGCCTACGCGATTCTCCGCTCAATTCCCAACAAACTAGGGGGAGTACTAGCTCTACTTTTCTCCATCCTCATTCTAATATTGGTCCCCCTACTACACACCTCAAAAATCCGCAGCGCCACATTTCGTCCTCTATTTAAAATTACACTCTGAATCCTTGCAGCAGACGTACTTATTTTAACATGAATCGGAGGACAACCAGTAGAAGACCCTTATATCACAATCGGCCAAGCAGCCTCCATCCTTTACTTCCTAATTTTCCTGGTATTTATACCGCTATCAGGTTGAATCGAAAACAAAATACTTAACCGCAACTGCCCTAGTAACTTAAAGCTAAAGTATTGGTCTTGTAAACCAAATATGATGGTTAAATTCCATCCTCGGGCTCAAAGAGAAGAGATTTTAACTCCTGCCTTTAACTCCCAAAGCTAAAATTCTACTTAAACTACTCTTTGACCATGTATGTATATAGGATCTACTATTAAGACAAACATTCTATTCTTCCCTACATAAACCATATTACTATTAATTACCATTAACCCCACTATATCTAAGTACAATACCCTCTCCCACCCCATCCCCCTCTCTCCCCCCACCCCATTACATATTATTAACTATATTAGAATTATATGTATATTTTACATTAAATGATCTACAATGCAAACCATTAATTCATTTATCCCCCATATATTAACTACAATTACCTTGCTCCATGAGCTCCATGAACAACAATTAATCAAGAAATACCTTACTAAAACCACAATATGGATACTAACTATTAGCCTTATCCTTACATATATATACATATTATTTACTTAAACCAGGAATATATATGTAATTTACCATTAAATCATGTACAGCATTCAGGTGAATCATTCGTCCTCACATTTATCAGCATAATATTCGTAATAGTAGCTCAGTCCGGAGTGTAACCACCATCCTATACGGTTCCACTATACCTGAACAATCATTATAATCTAAGGCTTATCTTGCTTAATACACTCACGTTCCATTCCAGAACATTTGGTTCCTAGGTCAGGGATTTAAATAGATTATTCCCCATACCTGATATTATCGAGGCATTAGTGACTGTACGGAACATTGGTCTCCTGGCACGCGACATGGCTTAAACAGTCCTCGTACGTTCCGCACTGCGGTTGTTTAGCCTGATCTACCTCATTCACCTTTTTTCTCTTGCCTTTCTTCACCTTGCCGCGGCTGGTTATTCAGATTCTCGGTCAAGACCCGGTACATTTACTTTGCTTAAGACTTGAACATTCAACCTTGAATGACATAGAACTCTTTCTACCACTAACTGTCCTTTCTAGAGCATAACTACTTTTACACCCCTTGGTGCTTTCTTAATAAATTAAAATTTTTAGACGCGAAAATAGCCTAAAACCCCCTACCCCCTTAAAAAAGACGTTTTTGGACTTTTTGACCCCGTAAAACCCCAAAAACAGGAAAGTGCCTAGAAACGTAAGAAAATCGTGTTGCTGCAAATCATCTTGCAGTGTTGCACTACGA